TTGGCTTGTCCCTGAATGACCCGGCCCAATAAGGAAGTACCGCCGGATTGATCCTTATAGAGTACCAATCAAATAAAAAGCCCCCAGGTTGCCACATTCTAGGAGCCCAAAGTATTTGGATGAAAAAAGACATCGCTGCCCAGTGCGCGCCTTCTCGCTTATCTTCGTCCGATTTTTGAAAATCCGATGTTTCATAGATAAATACACGACCAAAGAGAGAAAAAAATACCTCTTGCATCAGATCGTAAGGATTCCTTAGTCCGGGCCATGTCACTCGATCCTTCGGTAAGTCTCCCTCCAGAGCGGCTGCTGCGTGTACTACGACGTCAACTAGAACAGAATCATCCAGAATGAATCCATAAGAAATGGCCCAATTTTTTGCATCGGGTCCGGATAGAGACCAAAGATCTTGAGCGACCGATCCGGCAGAAGCACTCAAAAGATAAATAAATAGAGTGAATTTCTTCATGTTCGTTGCAAGTTCGAAGAACCATTTGGACAGATAACCTTGCCCTTTGTGCCATGATTGCTTCGTCATATAGATAGATATCAAATCTAGAGGGCGATTCCTATTACTTCGACTTAGGTACTTACTTAGAATTCCATGTTGTACAACAGCTCTTCCTATCTGATAGAAAAGGATCCCATGATGCACCTGAATTAGACGTTCTCGGAACAACCAAGTTTGTCCAAAAAAAGCGGTTCTAACTGTATTAGTGTCTATAATTAATTTACTCTGTGCTATAGTCAACGATACGGCCTGATTGTTAAGTCCTACAAGATCTCGTGCATTGTAACCCATGGTTAGGGTGGAACCGACTGAATTAGTATGGAACATTGTCTTTTCCAAGCGCAATCCCCTAGTATATGAAAGAGTGAAAAGGTGCTTTCGTTGTTGTGGAATAGGAAGCCTTCGTATCTTAATGCATGTATCTAATTTAGTCGGAGCTATTAGAGCGGGATCCACTTTGTGGGGAAGATAAGTCGAAGCAATAACAAGAGTATTTCTAGTGGACCGTCTTTCACAATCCCGGGAGAGATAGTTCAAAAAGAAAGCGAGGGACTCCACGTTAAACATATACAGATCATGAATGTTTGGAATCCATACTATGCAAGGACACATTGCTCTTACGAATTCGAATTGAAAGTCGATACAAACTAGTTCGATGTCCAGACCGAGCAGATACCTAAGTATAGGATCCTCCAGCAAAGTTAGCTCCTCCAGCTCCAGGTCCAAGTCCAAGTCCAAGTAAGAATAGATATCATCACTAATATCAAAACCATCATCAATATCCACCACATTATTAAGCGCATCCATATAGTCCTTAGGATCGCTATCATCATCCAAATCAATATCAGCAATATCCGCCTCATCAAGCGCATCCGTAGTCTCATCAGGATCGAGCTCATTAAAAATGAGTTTATAAAACACTTGGTCCAGAAATACCTTAATGAAAGGAAGATAGGAGGTTGTCACTAGGGATTGGACCAAATGGGCTCGTCCAGTTCCTCTAGAACCTATCACTAAAATACCCCTAGGGGGGGATATGCCTAGGCCGAGCGAAAAGGGTAGTATTGATTTGTAATGATCAAATCTAATCCCACCACACGGAAATTGTGAATAAGCGATTGTTTGATAATGAGCAAGGAATATCCGTCTTTCTGCTAAACAGGATGTATTGACCTCATAATTCAGTAGATCCTTTTTATGAATGTCAACTAAGTATCGTAAGTAAATTGCTCCCGGTTGTTGAAACATTGGATAACCAGAGTCATTCCTTAATAAATGATCACTATGAGTCAGACTCAATAGAATTTGATTAATCCCTTTTTCTGTCCTTAAGGTGAAGGAATGAATCAAGCAATCTCTCTGTTCATGAAAAATCAAAACATCGGTCTCGATCCTGAATTCTATTGCATTACGAGTCAGAAACCTATTTCCTTCCCTTCTCCATGAATCCATCTCTTTAATTGTATGACTTAGATGTATCGTATTTATCAAATACGGGATTCGATCGATGGGATCTGGTAGGGACCCTAGGCAATCGAAGATGAAATCGATGGGCGTGAAAAGAAGTAGGTTCTGTATTAATTTGACGGGACTAGCATTAAGAAGTAGAAAGTCGAGTATGTCCTCGAGATAAAACTCTATATCTTCTAGTAGATAGACTAATTCTTCCAGAGGAAAGAAGAGGAGGCCGCCTACTAAGTCCCAGAGCAAGAAAAAATCGCTTTCAGGAGGTCTAACATACTCACCCTGAAATTTTTTAAACTCATTCTTGAATGATTCACTCATCAAAGATTTTAACCTTTTGAGCTCTGTCTGTAACTCACTAGAGGTTCGGGAAACAAGGACAAGATGTGTATGAACGAGATATCCAGCAAGAAGAAGAAGTAAAAGGATTGAATAGAGGAACTCCCGAACATTTGGCGAGCTCAGATTTGTCGATATCAATGGTGACTCATTATTTCGATGAATTCTTTCTTCGTCCAGAAGAAG